CCTACACGATTAGTTACAAACGCTTTCTGACACGCATTCGATGCAATAGGTCGTGTGAACCAAAAACCTATTAATAGATAAGAACACATTCCAACCAATTCCCAAAAAATATAAATTTGTATCAAATTAGAACTAGTAACTAATCCCAACATTGAAGTATTGAAAAAACTCATATAAGCAAAAAATCTCAAATAGCCTTGATCATGAGACATATAATTATCACTATAAATAAGAACCATAATTCCAACTGTAGTAATTAATACTAACAAAATAGAAGTCAATGGGTCAATCAAGTGTCCGAATTCTAAAGAAAAATCATTAGTGATGGTCCACGACCATATATATTGATAAATGGAATTACTATTTATTTGCTGAATAAACAAATCGGTTGAAAAAATAAGCACTATACTTAACAATAAAATACTCGGAACCGCCCACCGACGACGAAGTTTTTTTGTTGCCGCCGAGAAAAGTAGAAGTCCCACTCCTATTAACATAGGAACTGCTAGTGTAATGAAGGGTATGATCCACGAATATTGATATATATGTGCCATAACTTAATTAATGATTAATTCTTTCTTGGTTCTGATTCATCGGCTCTTATCTCTTGTTATTTTTAAATTTTATTGAACGGATTTGCCAAAAAAAAAGAATAATTAATAATAATGATATTCAAAACTTAAATAGAAATTTTTCTTCATAATTATTCTGAATTTTTTTCAAAATACTTTACATATTCAAATTAAACATATTCAAATTAAGAAGTTAGAATTGGTCAAATAATATACGACGATACTAATGAAACAAGACATTAATAAAAGAAAATTTACTCTAAAATTCGATTATTGCTGTGGATTGCAAAAATTTATATCCAGAGAATTTATATACAAAGGATAAAGAATTATATTAAAAGTAGTACTAAATTTTAATTTTATAAAAATGATAAAAAAAAAATTCTTTTTCCAAAATTCTTCAACATTCAATAAAAAAGTAATAATAAAAAAAAAGAATTCTTTTTTTTTTATTACTTTTTATTACTTTTTTCAAGTCAGAATTATTAATGATTGTATTTTATTTTGACCCAGATTTAATGCCTTCTCTTTTGTTTATAACAAATCCTATGTATGATATTGGGCGCTTTACGTTTACATAAGATAGAAGGAAAAAAATAATTAATAAAAAGGAAAAAGAGAATTAATAAAATATCTTTTACATGAAATGGTTTTTAGAGAATCATATATTTTTTAAAAATTGATTAATAATTTTGAATTTGAAAATTCAACTTCAATAAATTCAATTTCAATTAGGGAGACCCTCTCTTCGAGCTTAACCAATTCCTAGAAAAAAAAAAAAAAGAAAAAAAAAACATTTTCATGGGGATAAAAAACGAAAGTTTTTGATGTATTTTATTCTATATAAATTCTATATATAAATTATTCTATAATAAATTATTCTATATATAAATACAGTATGACGAAAAAAAGAAGAAATCTAACTACGAACTAATAAAAAGCAATGGTTAGGCTTTGTAGGAAGCAAATAGAATTTAACGACTAAATAACTAGATAATAAAGAACAATTTTTTTTTTAACACTATACGACAATATATGTCTTTCACATCCACTTCTAACAATAAAATAAATAATCTCTTTAATGTTGAATGGCAGTTCCAAAAAAACGTACTTCTATTTCAAAAAAGCGTATTCGAAAAAATATTTGGAAAAGAAGGGGATATTGGACCGCGTTGAAAGCTTTTTCGTTAGCAAAATCTCTTTCTACAGGTAATTCAAAAAGTTTTTTTGTGCAACAAATAAAAAATCAAACATCGGAATAATCTAACTCGGCTTGACATCGGAAAAAGATTGAATTTTATTTAGCATTTAAATTGGATTTAGCATTTAAAATAAAAAATATATACGAATATATACATAACGAATATATACATCGATATAATATTCTATACAATATTCTATACAATATATACAGAATATGATATACATATACTTTGAATAGAAAATAAATAAATATATAACTATAAAGAATAGAAAATAAATAGAATAAATAGAAATTTAATTATATAATTTCTATATAATTTTATATAATTTCCAGCCTTTATTGAGATAATCAATACAAAATTGACCCCTTTCCCCCCTTATCCTATGGATATGTGGAATCTAATTTGGATATTGAATTCTAAAAAGGGGTACTTTTTGTTTTTGTTTGCAAAAAAAAAAAGAAGACACAAAGTTCGTCTTTTTGATTTTTAGCAAATTTTCTCATTTCCGGGATGGGGATTCTTATTTTCCCCATCCAGCCCTTTGTCACTTTGTCACAATAATACGAAATATTAATAAGTTTTTAATAAGTTTTTGAATAGATGAATAAAAAAGAGCCGATCTAAAATCATTAGTAAAAAAAAACTAATCGTTAAAAACAAAAATTATTAATTTTTAAGTCACCCTCCTTAAAAATATTATTTTAAATAACTAATAAGCTCCCCTTTCTATCCAATTAATAAAATTTGCATATTGCATATTTAGTTTAGATAGATATGTATATAAGAGGTTATTTTTGAATGATTTTTTTTACACTATATATTTGGACTGGAAGATGGATCTCAAGATATATATTAAAAATTAGACAATATTAAAAAAAAAAAATATTGGAGCTACGCTACTAAAATTAAAGCTCGACGATTGAATCAAAATTGGTTATTATGATTTTGAGCAAGCCGCTATGGTGAAATCGGTAGACACGCTGCTCTTAGGAAGCAGTGCTAGAGCATCTCGGTTCGAGTCCGAGTGGCGGCATAATATAATGTCTTATCTTTTCATTTCCTTTTCAAGAGGATACAATACGCCCTATAATGATAATGAATTCAATTCATGATTTCAATTATGTATAATGTATAATTAAAGAATCCTACCCTTTTGTTAATTTGTTAAGGATTTTTATGATATTTTTGACTTTAGAACACATATTAACTCATATTTCTTTTTCGGTTGTTTCAATTGGAATTCTAATTCATTTAATGGCCTTATTAGTCGACGAATTTGTAGGACTTTATGCTTCGTCAAAAAAGGGCATGAGAGCTGCTTTTTTCTGTATAACAGGATTATTAGTTACTCGTTGGAGTTATTCGGGACATTTACCATTAAGTGACTTATATGAATCATTAATCTTTCTTTCATGGGGTTTTGCAATTATTCATATGGTTCCATATTTGAAAAAAAAAAAAAATTATTTAAACATAATAATTGCCCCAAGTATTTTTTTTACCCAAGCGTTTGCTACTTCGGGTTTTTTAACTAACCTGCATCGATCTGAAGTCTTAGTACCTGCTCTCCAATCCCGGTGGTTAATGATGCACGTAAGTATGATGGTATTGGGCTATGCAGCTCTTTTATGTGGATCATTATTATCAGTCGCCCTTCTAGTAATTACATTTTACAAAATCATAAGAACTTTGGATAGTGCTAAAAGTAATAATTTATTATCTAGTTCATTTTCCTTTGGTAAGAGCCAATACATGACGAAAAAAAATAATGTTTTTAAAAATACTTCCTTTCTTTCTTCTAGAAATTATTACAGGTCTCAATTGATTCAACAATTAGATCAGTGGGGTTATCGTATTATTAGTATAGGGTTCATTTTTTTGACCATAGGTATTCTTTCGGGAGCGGTCTGGGCTAATGAAGCCTGGGGATCATATTGGAATTGGGACCCAAAAGAAACTTGGGCTTTTATTACTTGGGCCATATTCGTGATTTATTTCCATATTCGAACAAATAAAAATTCTGATGAGGGTTTAAATTCTGCAATTGTTGCTTCTATGGGCTTTCTTATAATTTGGATCTGCTATTTTGGAGTTAATCTATTAGGACTTGGACTACATAGTTATGGTTCATTTACATTAACATCAAATTGATGAAGGGATCTGTCGCATATAACTATAGGACAACATATACAAGGGGGACAACATATACAAGAAGTTTTAGGCAATTCTTTGAGAACTTTTTGAATCACTACATTACTTGATTCAAAAAATTCTCAAAAGGGGGCAAAGGCATAAAGGTGTGTAGAATTGATTTTTTTTTTAACTTAAATTTAAATGAAAAGGAAAAAAAAAAAAGAGATTTTTTTTATTGTTAAAGTTTTCATTTTTAAAAAAGAAAAGAATAGGATTCCTTTTTCATTTTCTGTTTTATTTCGAAAAACTACCTATAAAAAAACGGAAATAGAATAGCCTCAACCTTGTCAACTGATAATGAGAAAACGCAATCCGGATAAATACCAATACCTATTACAGGAAGAAGGATAGCGATCGAAACAAATAACTCTCGTGGTCCAGAATCAAAAAAATAAGAATTTTGGGCATTAAACAGCTTGTATCCATAGAACATCTGGCGTAACATAGATAATAAATAAATAGGAGTTAGGACGATTCCAACCGCCAGTACAAAAGTAATTAGTATTTTTGGCATTAAAAGATATTTTTGGTCAGTAATTATTCCAAAAAATACTATCAATTCAGCAAAAAAACCGCTCATGCCCGGTAATGCAAGAGACGCTAGCGATAAGATACTGAATAACGTGAATATTTTTGGCATTGGGGCAGCCATTCCGCCCATTTCGTCGAGATAAAGAAGACGTATTCTATCATAACTCGTTCCCGCCAAGAAAAAAAGTGCAGCGCCAATAAATCCATGTGATATTATTTGTAAAATGACTCCATTGAGTCCCATCTCGCTTAGAGAGCAAATTCCGATAATTATGAAACCCATATGAGATACAGACGAATAGGCTATTCTTTTTTTTAAATTTCGCTGACCAAGAGATGTTAAAGCTGCATAGATTATTTGTATTGCGCCCACTATTATCAACCAGGGCGAAAATATCGAATGAGCATGGGGTAGTAATTCCATATTGATTCGAACCAACCCGTATGCTCCCATTTTTAATAAGATTCCGGCTAGAAGCATACAAGTACTGTAATGTGCTTCTCCGTGGGTGTCTGGTAACCATGTATGTAAGGGTATAATCGGTGACTTGACAGCAAACGCAATAAGAAATCCAATATAGAATATTATTTCCAGAGCCATGGGATATGATTGATTGGCTAATGTTTCAAAATTAAATGTTGGTTCCTTGGTACCGTATAAAGCGATACCTAAAGCCCCCATTAATAAAAAAACAGAACTTCCCGCAGTATACAAAATAAACTTTGTAGCTGAATAGAGACGTTTCTTTCCTCCCCACATGGCTACAAGCAGATAAACGGGAATTAATTCTAATTCCCACATGATGAAAAAAAGTAAAAGATCTTGAGAAGAAAATAATCCTATTTGACCACTATACATTGCTAACATTAAAAAATGGAATAATCGGGAATCCCGAGTAACTGGCCGAGCCGCTAAAATAGCTAAAGTAGTGATAAACCCTGTCAGTAAAATAGGTCCGAGAGATAGTCCATCTATTCCCAATCTCCAGTAAAAATCAAAAAAATGGATCCATTTATAATCTTCTATTAATTGGGTTAATGGATCGTCCAATTCAAAATAATAAGAGAATGTATAAGTCATTAAAAGTAATTCGACTATACATATAAAAATAGTATACCACCTAATTACCTTATTTCCTCTATGTGGGAGAAAAAAAATTAAGGAACCCGCGGATATTGGTAAAACTACAAACATTGTTAACCAAGGAAAAGACTTCATGGTAAAAACAAGATAACTTGGACCAGAAAAACCCTTAATCAAAAAAAGAGAATTTTTTTGATTAAGGGTTTTTGTCGGTAAACAAAAAATCAAATGTATTCAAGTGGTATTTTCTGGAAAGTATCAATAAGCTAGACCCATGCTTCTAGTTGTTTCATGCCATAAATAAACTCGAACACTTAAAAAATCTGTTGGACAGGCGGATTCACATCTCTTACAGCCAACACAATCTTCTGTTCTTGGAGCAGAGGCAATTTGCTTAGCCTTACACCCGTCCCAAGGTATCATTTCTAATACATCTGTGGGGCAGGCGCGGACACATTGAGTACAACCTATACATGTATCATAAATCTTTACTGAATGTGACATTGGATTTAGAATTTTTTTTTTAACTTTATACTTTTTCGATCTAGTAAATTTCTACAATGAATCATATATGTGAATACCAGATGAATCAATGATTTACCAGACTTGTGCTATTCAATTCCGGATCGACTCGGGAGATATAACCAAGATGCTTTAATTTAATTTATTCGTTTTTCGCAAACATGATCTGATTGGTTCCGTATCCGTATCATATATACCAATTCAATTTGATGAATAGAAAGGTTCTATTTATATATATTATATATATATAAATATTATATATATAAATATTATTTATATGTATTTATATAGAAATTTCTATTTTCTATTCTATTTTATATGATTAATACTACTTATTCAACATATTGGATTGATTGATACGAGTTGATTTTCTATTACGATAAATTGACGAAACAATAGCCAATCCAATAGCGGCTTCAGCGGCCGCGATAGCTATAATAAAAATGGAGAAAATATTTCCTTTTAATTGGCGACTATCAAAAAAATCAGAAAATGTTACAAAATTTATATTAACCGCATTCAGTATAAGTTCAAGACACATAAGAGCTCGAACCATATTTCGACTCGTAATCAATCCATAAATACCGATAGAAAATAAATAAACACTCAAAACAAGTACATATTCCCGCATCATCGGTCAACTCCTTATCAATTTCGATTTATTACCAATCTATTTATTTCTTGTGTACTTGGTTTATGAAATTCTTATTCTAGTCAATCCAATATGTTGATATTGAATTCTTATTCATATTGAAATAAATCGAATAAACAAATCTCTACATGAATAATCCTCAAATTCAAATAGAATTAAAGTCAAATGAATGTAATAAGATCGAGCAACAAACAAGTTGAATTTGGATTTCAATTGCTAATTCCAAAGATTTATTATTGATGAGCCACAGCAATAGCACCTATCAAAGCAACTAAAAGAATTATTGAAATGAATTCAAATGGAAGGAAAAAATCGGTTGATAAATGAATTCCAATTTGTTGACTATTACTTATCCAATCCTGCTCTATAATCTGGTTTTTTCTTGTAGTCCAAATAACCCCGTACCATGACGTATCTGGAATAATAGTAATTAGTGAAACAAAAATACTTGTACAAATTAAGGAAGTAAACCCATTCCCAACGGTCAAAATATTAAAATCTTTGTAATATTCTGAAGTATTCATGAACATCACAGCAAATAGAATTAAAACATTTATAGCTCCCACATAAATAAGTAGCTGCGCGGCAGCTACAAAATGAGAATTTGATAAAATATAGAATAAGGATATACAAACGAGAACCAATCCCAACGAAAAGGCAGAATAAATTGGGTTGGTAAGTAATACCACTCCTAGACTTCCTAATATAAGACCTAACCCCAGAAAAACTAAAAGAAAATCATGTATTGGTCCAGGCAAATCCATTGTACGTAAAATAAAAGATAAAAAATAAAATTGTTTTTTCATGACCTTATTGACCTCACCGGGAAAAGCCCTTTTTTAGATTTTTTTAGAATAGGGTGATAATTGAATTAAACCCTAAGGGTTGGAAATTATTGTAGGTACAACTATTAAACTTATCTTATTCTTTCTCAAAAAGGGTAATGATTAGAACTTATTCTATATAAATAGATATAAATAGAAATGAAAAATAGAAATTTTGAAATAACTATGGATAGAACTCGGGGTATATTACTAGATTTTCAATCCAAATTAAGCCATGCTGCGGTTCTCACCAACCAATCAAATAACTGGTTGAGTTTTGTAGTTATTGAATACACAAAATGAAAAAAGAATTCCCCCCTTTTTCGGTCAAAATGGAATCTTAGTTTATGAATTGGAAATTGTTCTTTAATTAATCTTTAATCAAAGGAGATTTCGCGTTTTGTTTTGATGAGATGAATTCAAAATTGTTCGAATTGTATAATCGTCAATTATTGACATTGGTAAACGCCCTAAAGCAATTTGATTATAATTCAATTCGTGACGATCATAAGTAGAAAGTTCATATTCTTCAGTCATTGATAAACAATTTGTTGGGCAATACTCAACACAGTTACCACAAAATATACAGATTCCAAAATCAATACTATAATTAAGCAATCGCTTCTTTCGAATATCGGTTTCCAATTTCCAATCAATAAGAGGTAGATCAATAGGACATACGCGAACACATACTTCACAAGCAATGCATTTATCAAATTCAAAATGGATTCGACCACGAAAACGTTCAGATGTGATTAATTTTTCATAAGGATATTGAATAGTTACGGGCAAACGATTTATGTGGGATAAGGTAATCATGAAACTTTGGCCAATGTACCTAGCGGCTCGTATGGTTTGTTGACCATAATTCATGAACCCAGTTACTAGGGAGAACATATAGTGAATATCTATGAATAATCTTATGTTTATTTATTTCTCTTGTTTTGTTTGAGACAAGACAGAATATAGAAAAGCATTTCTTTATAGTGAAAGGAGTTGGGAAGAAGTTGTTAATAATAAATTTCCGAGAGAAATAGGTAAAAGAAATTTCCAACCAAGATTTAATAATTGGTCCATTCTTAGTCGAGGCAAAGTCCATCTTGTTGTGATCGAAATGAACAAGAACAAATAAGTTTTAACCAATGTAATAAAGATACCAATTGTTACCCCGAAGACTCCACCGACGTTATTTATTTCAAAAAAGTCTGGAAGGGAAATGGCGGGAATAGACATATTCCAACCTCCAAAGTAAAGAACTGTTACAAATAATGACGAAACTAATAAGTTTAGATAGGAAGCAATATAAAATAAACCAAATTTGATACCCGAATATTCGGTTTGATACCCTGCTACTAATTCTTCTTCTGCTTCTGGTAAATCAAAGGGTAATCTTTCACATTCTGCCAGGGACGAAATTAAAAAAATGATAAACCCTATAGGTTGGCGCCACAAGTTCCATCCCCACAAACCATATTTTGATTGCGCCTCAACTATATCAACTGTACTTGAACTGTTAGATAATCATAGTCGATGATAACATCACTGTTCCGATCGCTATTACAGAACCGTACATGAGATTCTTACCTCATACGGCTCCTCTAAGGCCATAAATAAATCTAAGGACCGGGTCGTATTATTTATTTTAATACATATATTTATCGGATTTAGCAGATAAATACGATAAAAATGGATCGAACGTTCCCTAATTCGACCAATGCAATTCTATCTGTTATAATACTAAAAATAAAAAAGTACTTCTGAATTGATCTCATCCTTTAAGAATTGAAATTTTTCTTTTTTGGGTAATAACTTATACTTCAATAAAATATTCAATAAAATATTCCTTGTAGAAATAGCAATAGCTATTTCACCCTATCTTTTTTCTTTTTTGATTACGAAAAAGAATTAGACATTTCCTTAGTTTATGCATTATGATACGAATTTGATTTCCATAAACATAAATATGGATATAGGAAAAATCAAATAAATAAAAAGGAAAAAGGATCTCTTTTTTCTATTGTAAACGTATTATATTCTTTGTTTCGCTCCTATTCTTCTTTCTGAAAAGGGGGAAGGGGTCAAAAAATGAAAATAATAAAAAAAAAAGAAAGCAAAGGATTATTTCGTTCCTGATAGTCATTTCTTTAATCAGTGGGCGGGAGGATACTCTGAATCGGAATTATGTTATGGGGAGTACTGCCTGATCATTTCTACGAATTAAAAGCCCCAATTAATATTCTTTTTATATTATTATGTTGAAATATCTTTGTCGAAATATCTTTCTATTCTTTTTTTATAATTTTGAAAATCTCTATTACCAACCCTTTGTGTATCTTGGTGTTCCTAATCATCCACTTATTTTTGCTCAATTACTCGCTAGTTAGCATTATGGTAATACAGATAAATGATAGTGAAAACTCAATAAAGTTGATCTTGAGCCCGCTTCAAGCCAGGATGAATAATCAACCAATCTTGGGGCAACCGCTTTCGTCTTATTATGTTTAGTTTAGTTCTGCTTTACTCTTGTACATAGGAAATGAGTCTCCATTTTTTACGCCAAAAGTTCAAGCTGTTTTATTTCACTCATATAACTATCCAATTTCGTTCATGAACCAAAAAAAAGGAAATATAGTCAATTCATTTCATTTTGCCTTTTTCTGTTCTTAACTTTTCTTACAAAAAAGTTTATCTTTCAACGAATCGCACGTAGAGATATGGATAATACACAGAGAGTTAAGGGTATTTCATAACTAATAGATTGAGCAGTAGCTCGAAGACCACCTACAAAAGAATATTTATTATTTGATCCATAACCTGACATAAGAAGACCGATGGGAACAATGCTTGAAATGGCAATCCATAAAAAAACACCCATTTTTAGATCAGCTAAAACAAAATGATATCCAAAAGGAATTACTGCATAGCTTAATAAAGTTGATATGACTGCTATAGATGGCCCGATACTGAATAACCGAGTATCCCCCCTCGAGGGAAAAAGATTCTCTTTGAAAAGTAATTTTGTTCCATCGGCTAACGCTTGAAGAACTCCAAAAGGACCGGCATATTCAGGTCCAATACGTTGTTGTATTCCTGCAGATATTTCTCTTTCTAACCACACAATTACTAGTATGCCTAGTGTGATTACCAGTACAAGAGTCAAAATAGGAACAAGCATCCATATAATTTCATAGATCTCGTTGATGGAGTCTAATCTGGAAAAAGAGTTGATAGCTTGTACTTCTCTCGTATTAATGACTTCCGGTGTATCAATTATCATTTCAACGATCAACTTCTCCCATAATGATATCTATACTACCTAGTATTGTCATAATATCAGCCAATTTCATTCTTTTAACTAGTTGAGGGAGAATTTGCAAATTGATAAAACCCGGTGGGCGAATTTTCCATCTCCACGGAAAACTGCTCTGATCCCCGATCAGAAAAATGCCCAATTCTCCCTTTGGGGCTTCGACTCTTACATAAAGTTCTTGTTTCGGCAATTCAAAAGTAGGAGAAGTTTTTTTACTAATGAATCGATATTCAAAATCATTCCATTCTGGACCCTTTTCGCTATCAAAACATCTAACTTCTAGATTTTCGTAGGGTCCCCCTGGAATTCCTTCCAAAGCCTGTTGAATAATTTTTATGGATTCTGTCATTTCACCAATTCGGACTAAATAACGAGCCAGCGAATCTCCTTCCTTTTGCCACTGGACTTCCCAATCAAATTCTTCGTACGACTCATAATGATCAACCTTACGGAGATCCCATTGTATTCCAGAAGCTCGTAGCATTGGTCCTGATAAACCCCAATTGATTGCTTCCTCTGCAGCAACAATACCTATTCCCTCAACTCGTTCTAAAAAAATAGGATTTCGCGTAATAAGTTTTTGATATTCAGCAACTTTTTGTAAAAAATAATCGCAAAAATCCAAACATTTATCTATCCATCCGTGAGGTAAATCAGCCCCTACCCCCCCGATACGAAAATAATTATGCATCATTCTCATCCCAGTGGCAGCTTCGAATAAATCATATACTAATTCTCTTTCTCTAAAAATATAGAAGAACGGAGTTTGTGCACCGATATCCGCCATAAAAGGCCCAAGCCATAATAGATGAGAAGCTATACGACTCAACTCCAACATAATTACTCTGATATAGCTAGCTCTTTTAGGTACCTGAATATTTCCTAAATGCTCTGGACCATTTATTGTTATTGCTTCTGTGAACATAGTAGCTAAATAATCCCAACGTGTTACATAAGGCAAATACTGTATAATTGTTCGGTTTTCCGCAATTTTTTCCATTCCCCTGTGTAAATAACCTAATATTGGCTCACAATCAATAACATTTTCACCGTCTAGAGTAAGGATAAGTCGAAGAACACCATGCATTGATGGGTGGTGGGGACCCATGTTGACTATCATAAGATCTTTTCTTGTAGTTGGTACATTCATAGAGGTTTCCTCGATTCATTCTTCCATGAATTAATGAAAACGAAAAAAAAAAGTTCATCAAAATCCAAGATCTAATAAATCAAATAATTAAATAAAAAAAAATTAACTAGTTTTTAGTTTTTGATTCCCGAATATCCAACCGATTAATTAATTCTTTGTAACGTACTCTATTCTTCTTTGCAAAATAAGATAGCAGTCGTTGTCGTTTTCCTAGAATTTTTCGTAAACCCCTCTGAGATAAATAGTCTTTTCTATGCAATTCCAAATGTGAGGTAAGTCTTTGTATCTTATTAGTGAAACTTAGTATTTGAAATTCAATAGATCCTTTGTTTTCTTCTTTTAATTCTTGTGAAATAACTGGGATGAATGAATTTTTTACCATAAAATGAAAGCCCCTCTTTTATTAAATATTAAATGAAGATATTTTTCTTGATCAGTAATAATAAAAAGAATGGAAAATGGAATTAAAATGGAATATAGAATATATTAATAAATGGAATAATATATTAATAAATGGAATATAGAATAGGAATATAGAATATATTAATAGCTAAATAATATAATAATTTCAGTGTATTTAAATTTTATATACACAATAATCTTTACTTCATTAGTAATTCCTGCTTTTGTTAAATCAAATTTATTATTAATAAATCCAATTTTCTTTTATTCGACTAGAGAGAAAAAAAGATAGTATATTTCTTTTCTTACAAAAGCGAAAAATTTATACCTAAAAAAAAACGAATTAATGAATTTTAAAATCGACTTGATACGTACATATATCAGACCAGAATAGGGAATGTAAAAAATACATGTGTCCACTTCTCTCTTTTCTTATATTAGATCAGAACGTTATGATATATACATCAAAAATGCACCCTTACCGAATTTTTAATTGTGGATATATATGTATCCTTACCATACCGAATCGGCTGGCGTTGTTAGTATCAAACCAATATCGATTCATACAAGCTAAATCTTCTAATCGATAATTGGGCCAAAGAAAAAGTTTTAATTTACTTAGTAGGCTATTTTTATATCTATCACAATCTTTGCTTTTATCAAACCCGTAGCTACGATCTTTTATGTTATTATCATTCAAAATGTATCTGTTTATATGAATATTATTTCTATTTTTTGGTTGTGAAGTGAAAGAAATTAGAATTCTTAATTCTCTACGCCGTTTCGGCGATAAAATGTTTTCAGGAACAAGTAAATCATAATTATTTTTGTCTCTATTTCGAATTCGATTTTGATGTCTTTCAATAAATTTGGTAGAATTCTTTTTATCAGCATAGCTCTTTTCCCTGTATTTTTGCTTAATTTGTTCTTTGCTCTTATGAACCAATAAAATACCTAGAATTTGGTACATAATAAATTGTCCATCATTTTTTACCGACAGACGCAACGGTTCGATAATCAATAGTCCTTTTTTCATCAATTCGGTCAGCGTTAAATCCTTCTGAATCATCAGAATATCCAGACTTATTTCTTCCCTTTTAATAGAGGATATAATAATTTCTCGTGGATTTGTCAGTCTAAGCAGGAGACAATATACTTTGATATTATTGATTATTTTTTGATTTAAAGAATCATCCCATCTTAATTGAAAACATAAATACCTTTTTAGGAAGAAATCGAGCTCTGCTTCCGTATTACTTTTGTATTGTTTTTTCTTTCTACGGTTTTTCCTGTCCGATTCCACATAATCTTCTTCAATATCTTTTTCTTGATTGGCGAAAACTGATCGAAGATCCGCTCGGTCCTCCGATTCGTTTTCCTCATGCGTTCTATTTTCAAATTTAATAGATTTTTTTTCAAGAGATATAAAAAGATTTACATTTTTCTTGTTGTTGATTTTTTTATTTTCACTAATATTGTCATTTCTATTAAAATTGAAAAGAAGTAATTGGATTGGTATTGACCAGGGTTTTATCTTATATATTTTGTACAATATGACAAATTTTTGAAAGAACCAAAGTTCTAAATTGGATATAGGATCATTTAATATTTCGTCATTCATTCCCATCCAATCAAAAAGATTTTTTTTTTTTTTAGATGAATTAGTTTCTTGATCTTTGCGAAACCTACGAAAAAAATGATTTTTCTTATCAATTTTATCGGCCATTTGATATTTATTAGGGTCCGTTTTATTATTTTTTTTATGTTTGGTTCCAGTATCGATCCAGTACGCAATATGTACTTTCTTTCTAAGACAAAAATTAAGAATTCTCCAATCAAAATATTTTCTAGCTGGGGTTTTCTCCATATCGATAATATCATCCTCTGTTAGATAATTATTGATAAGAATACTACCTAACATATCCAAAAATTTGCTTGTATTTGGGTTGTAATTATAAGAAATCTTTTTATTTCCTTTTAATAGGGATCTATAAATATATGAGTCTTTCTGATCATGATGATTAATATATTTATATGATAAAAGATTATATCGAACGTTTTTTTTCAAATTCTCTTTTTCTTTTTGCTTTGATAATAGGTGTGCTTCAAAATTATTTTGTTTTTTGTACTGAATTAATGATTTGAATTGGTCTTTTTCATATAAATTCCATTTTGGTAAAGATTTTTTTTGAACCATACAGCCTTGATTAATTTCAGTTTGCCATATTAATCTATACCATCTAATCTGATAAAAATTGTATTTATATTGATAAGGACTCCTTAACCATTTTTTCCATTGACTCATTGCAGAATTTAGAAAAATTTTCTTTTTTAATTCGGGATGAAATAGCCCTTGGTCCCAAAAATAATCTTTTATTTCAGTCTTAAGAAATAGGGATGTTCCGTGATATTGAAGGACAGATTTTAACTTATATAAATTAATAATTTGGATTTGTGATAATTTATAAAATACATATGCTTGTGACAAGGAGGATCTGTCAGAAGAAATTTTTGAATTGTTTTTATTATTATTATTTATAAGACTAATATTCCTTTTATTATGTGACTTTTTTATAATCGAAATAAAGTGAATTCGATTTCGATTTGTTTTATCAATTCTTTTATGATTTTCTTTGTTATTGTAAATGTATTTAGGAATAATTTTCCTTGTTGATTGAAGAAAAAGTTGTGTATTGATTCTCGGAATATTAATGATAACTATAAAGATATCTATGTATAGCCTTTCAATCAAAATTCTTATAAAAAAATAGGATTTACGAATCAAGCGAGCATTTCTTTTTTTTAATATTTGTAAATTTTTTTTTGATGATTGTAATCTTTTAGCATTATAGTTTATTTTGTTAGGGCGAATATTCATTTCGGAGCTTATAATTTTTTTTGTCTTTTCTTTTGTAATTTTGTCTATTTGATTTAAGATTGCGTTTGTTCTAGCCGTCATATCTTTCATTTTTTTTTCTGTCAGTGAATAATTTGTCCAATCTATAAATTTCATTTTTGGAGACGATTTTTGAATTGTCCGATTATTGATTATCGACTCCGTTTCTTTTTTAGTTTCATTTAATTCATAGACTTCTCTAAACCAAAATAAGAAAATTAGGTTTCTTTTTGATTTAAAAAATTTGTTTATTATTTCTTTTAGAAATAGAAGGTTTTGGATGAACCAAGTTTTTTTTTCTTTGGATAAATTGAGAAAAACTTTCCTTTTTTCGTTTAAAGTTTTTATAACTAAAAAAAAATTCTTTTTCAACTTTCTAATTTTTTTTTCGAGTTTTTTAAAAATCGGGTCAAAAAGGGAAAATCGTTTTCGAGGAGAACCAAAGGGCCGTTCGGCTTCCATTCCCCAAACTGTTAAAAAACAAAAATCGTTTTTTTGATTTTTCCTTTTCCTTACATCGTTAAGAATATGAGAGGATTTTGACTTCGATCTGTGCCAAGGTTTTAAACGAAAAGGAAATAGGATTTTTATTTGAATACCGTCTGTTAACCAGTTTTTCGGGAATTCTTTTTCTGATAATTGAACTCCATTATAGGTGCATTTAACATGCATTTCTCTATTCCAATCCGTTAAATCCTCGGACCATTCAGGAATTTGAAAAAATAGCATACGAATCATATTTTTAGCTATTATTAATGAAGGTAATAGAATATATTTTCGAAGAAGTGATTGGGTTACTAAAACACAACCTCTTATTACTTGAGCGAACACAATGCTATCCCAAGCTTCAGCTATTTCTATTTGGGTTTTTTCTTCTCTTTTGTCTTCGTCTCTTTTGTCCTTTTCTTTTTTCTCATTTTTGTTTGTTTTTTCCCCGTTATAAGTAGAATCGGAAATCGTGAATTCTTTGTTTTTACACATCCAATTTCGCAATATTATTTTCATCAGTTCAGAAATATCAAAAGAAAAAAAAAGAGACTTGTCCAGCCTGTCCAAAAAAAGAGGAGAATGCATATTTGCTTGAAACAGTTTCCAAATAACTGTTTTACGTCGTTGGTTTCGCATTGAACCCTTTATTATGTTTCGACGAAAGTCCGATTGTTGTGAATAACGTATTAAAGCCACTTCGTCAGCTTGATCAGGATTAGTTCTGTCTTTGGTATTATTATCACTATCTGTATTTTGTTGATTATCAGTAAAGATTACTACACGTTTGGCTTTTCGTGAACGAATCCCATGATCTTCTCCTACGCTCTCTTCATTTTCTCCTTCTTGTTGTTCTAAATCGTCGATTAATTTGTACGACCATCGAGGAACTTGTTTACTTATTTCTTTTATTCCATTCGATTTTTTTAGAATTGTTTTATTGTTAGGATCCGTTATAACTCCATTGAATACAAATTTGAAATTTTTTATTTGATTTTCTAAATTCATTTCGTCTTCTTTAGAAAATAATGAAAGTTCCTTAAAATTAAAACTTGATTTTACTGAAAATTCATTAATTAAGTTCAAAAAATAGACAATTTCTCTTGAAAATGATTTTCTATCAAATGGATTCATTTTTTGTTCAAATTCTTGATAATTATCAAGATAATTAGTATTAAGAAGAATAATATAGATTTTATTTATCCAAACCTCATCTATGTAATTCTTTATGGAATTTTCATTTATGGTTAAGGTTGAAGGTGAAAAAAAAAATTGGATTCTCCCGCGGCTAGACCTGTTCACTAACGGATCATATATTTTAGGTAAATATTCCTTTTTGGTTTCATTATTACATAATCGAGTCTTTTTTTCCAATATATTCAGAGTAAGAAATCCTTTATCTAAAGCCTCAGCTCTAGTTATAAATTCGTTACTTAAGTTTTTCTTTTTTTCTTCATTGTTATAATTCCAATCATTAGATAATTCATCTGAGGATGTCTTCTCTGTTGTGAAAAATTCGATTTTTCTTTCGATCATTTCCAAAAAAGTTGACAAAGCGGGTGGATACGTAAAAGTTATTCTTTCTTTTCCATCAGTTTGACATGTAGAAAAAAAATATTGTGACATTTCTTTTTTTACAGCATTTTTCGATTGATGATTTTTGATATATCGAA